GTTAATGTAGCTTAACTTAAAAGCAAGGCGCTGAAAATGCCTAGATGGGCTCACGGCCCCATAAACACACAGGTTTGATCCCAGCCTTTCTATTAGTTTCTGATAAATTTACACATGCAAGTATCCGCATCCCAGTGAGAATGCCCCCTAAGTCCTAGTTGAACAGAAGGAGCGGGCATCAAGCACACAACCCTGTAGCTAACGACGCCTTGCTTGGCCACACCCCCACGGGATACAGCAGTGACAAAAATTAAGTTATAAACGAAAGTTTGACTAAGTTATATTACTTAAGGGTTGGTAAATTTCGTGCCAGCCACCGCGGTCATACGATTAACCCGAATTAATAGAAACCCGGCGTAAAGCGTGTTAACGAGAGACTAGTAAATAGAGTTAAGCCCTGGCCAAGATGTAAAAAGCTATGGCCAGCGTAAAAATAAACTACGAAAGTGACCCTAATGCAATCCACTACACGACAGCTAAGACTCAAACTGGGATTAGATACCCCACTATGCTTAGCCCTAAATTTAAGTGATTACAATAACAAAATCGCTCGCCAGAGTACTACTAGCAACAGCTTAAAACTCAAAGGACTTGGCGGTGCTTCATACCCCCTAGAGGAGCCTGTTCTATAATCGATACACCCCGATCAACCTTACCAGCCCTTGCTAATTCAGTCTATATACCGCCATCTCCAGCAAACCCCTATAGGGAACAAAAGTAAGCTCAACTATTTAAACATAAAAACGTTAGGTCAAGGTGTAACCAATGGGATGGGAAGAAATGGGCTACATTTTCTTATCCCAAGAAAATCTCAAAACCCTTACGAAAGCCCCTATGAAACTAAGGGCCAAAGGAGGATTTAGCAGTAAATTAAGAATAGAGTGCTTAATTGAACTAGGCCATGAAGCACGCACACACCGCCCGTCACCCTCTTCAAGTATAACAGACCCGTAAGCAAACATAACAAGTGTCAAATATACGAGAAGAGACAAGTCGTAACAAGGTAAGCATACTGGAAAGTGTGCTTGGATAAACAAAACGTAGCTTAAGAAAAGCACCTAGTTTACACCTAGGAGATTTCATAAAAATGAACGTGTTGAACTAAAGCTAGCCCAGAAACCACCATATTTCAACTATTTTAAAACTATTAAACAAAACATTTATTTACTCTTTCAAAGTATAGGAGATAGAAATTTATTTATTGGCGCTATAGAGAGAGTACCGTAAGGGAACGATGAAAGAATACCTAAAAGTAATAAAAAGCAAAGATTAACCCTTGTACCTTTTGCATAATGATTTAACTAGAAAATTTTAGCAAAGAGAACTTAAGTTAAATACCCCGAAACCAGACGAGCTACTTGTGAACAGCCTACGGAGCGAACTCGTCTATGTGGCAAAATAGTGAGAAGATTTGCAAGTAGAGGTGACAAGCCTAACGAGCCTGGTGATAGCTGGTTGTCCAGGAAAAGAATGTAAGTTCAACTTTAAAAATACCTAAAAAACCGCTAATTTTAATGTATTTTTAAAAGCTAGTCTAAAAGGGTACAGCTTTTTAGACCGAGGATACAACCTTACTTAGAGAGTAAAAACAACCAACACCATAGTTGGCTTAAAAGCAGCCATCAATTAAGAAAGCGTTCAAGCTCAACATTAAACAGAGTTTTAATTCCAATAGTCAACAAGGAACTCCTAACCCAATACTGGACTAATCTATTAATTAATAGAAGCAATAATGTTAATATGAGTAACAAGAAATATTTCTCCCTGCATAAGCTTATGTCAGCAACGGATATTCTACTGACAGTTAACACTTAATAAATCTAACCCACCAATGAACAATTTATTAAATTTACTGTTAACCCAACACAGGCATGCATTAAGGAAAGATTAAAAGAAGCAAAAGGAACTCGGCAAACACGAGCCCCGCCTGTTTACCAAAAACATCACCTCTAGCATTACTAGTATTAGAGGCACTGCCTGCCCAGTGACATTAGTTAAACGGCCGCGGTATCCTGACCGTGCAAAGGTAGCATAATCATTTGTTCTCTAAATAAGGACTTGTATGAATGGCCACACGAGGGTTCTACTGTCTCTTGCTTCCAATCAGTGAAATTGACCTCCCCGTGCAGAGGCGGGGATGAACAAATAAGACGAGAAGACCCTATGGAGCTTCAATTAACTAGCCCAAAGAAAATACAATTAACCACCAAGGGATAACAACACTCTACCTGGGCTGACAATTTCGGTTGGGGTGACCTCGGAGAACAGAAAAACCTCCGAGTGACTAAAATTTAGATCTGCCGATCAAAATGTAGTGTCATTTATTGATCCAAAGTTATTTGATCAACGGAACAAGTTACCCTAGGGATAACAGCGCAATCCTATTCAAGAGTCCATATCGACAATAGGGTTTACGACCTCGATGTTGGATCAGGACATCCCAATGGTGCAGCCGCTATTAAAGGTTCGTTTGTTCAACGATTAAAGTCCTACGTGATCTGAGTTCAGACCGGAGCAATCCAGGTCGGTTTCTATCTATTTGTCAATTTCTCCCAGTACGAAAGGACAAGAGAAATAAGGCCTACCCTGCAGGAGCGCCTTAGAGCTAATTAATGATATAATCTTAACTTAACTAGTTCAAAAAAACACAGCCCTAGACCAGGGCTTGTTAGGGTGGCAGAGACCGGTAATTGCATAAAACTTAAGATTTTACACCCAGAGGTTCAATTCCTCTCCCTAACATACATGTTCATAATTAATATCCTTACACTTATTGTCCCTATCCTCTTAGCAGTAGCATTTCTCACCCTAGTAGAACGAAAAGTCCTAGGCTATATACAACTCCGAAAAGGCCCTAATGTCGTAGGACCCTACGGTCTACTACAACCAATTGCGGACGCTATCAAATTATTTACTAAAGAACCACTACGCCCCGCCACCTCTTCTATCACCATATTCATCCTCGCCCCCATCCTAGCTCTAACTCTAGCTCTAACCATATGGATCCCCCTCCCAATGCCACAGCCCCTTGTTGACATAAACCTAGGTGTACTATTTATACTAGCTATGTCCAGCTTAGCTGTCTACTCTATTCTATGATCTGGCTGAGCCTCCAATTCAAAATATGCACTAATTGGTGCTCTCCGAGCTGTTGCTCAAACTATCTCATATGAAGTTACACTAGCCATTATTCTACTCTCCGTACTTCTAATAAATGGATCCTTTACTCTTTCAACACTCATCACAACACAAGAGCATATATGAATAATTATCCCAGCCTGACCTCTAGCCATAATATGATTTATCTCCACACTAGCTGAAACCAATCGGGCCCCATTTGACCTTACCGAAGGGGAATCAGAATTAGTATCGGGCTTTAACGTAGAATATGCAGCTGGCCCTTTCGCCATATTTTTTATAGCAGAATACGCTAACATTATTATAATAAATGCTTTTACAACTATTTTATTCTTCGGAGCCTTTCATAATCCCTATATACCAGAACTATACACAGCTAACTTTGTCCTTAAGACGCTACTATTAACCGTAACCTTTCTATGAATCCGAGCATCCTACCCCCGATTTCGATATGATCAACTAATACACCTACTATGAAAAAATTTTCTCCCCCTAACCTTAGCCCTATGCATATGACATGTCTCATTACCCATCTCAACAGCAGGTATTCCGCCCCAAACATAAGAAATATGTCTGACAAAAGAATTACTTTGATAGAGTAAATAATAGAGGTTTAAGCCCTCTTATTTCTAGAACTGCAGGAGTTGAACCTACCCCTAAGAATTCAAAATTCTTCGTGCTACCACACTACACCATATTCTATAGTAAGGTCAGCTAAATAAGCTATCGGGCCCATACCCCGAAAATGTTGGTTTATACCCTTCCCGTACTAATAAATCCCCTAATCTTTAGCATTATCTTACTCACAATTATAGCAGGAACTTTAATTGTTATAATTAGCTCTCACTGATTATTTATCTGAATTGGCTTCGAAATAAACATGCTTGCCATCATTCCAGTCCTAATAAAAAATTTCAGCCCCCGATCCATAGAAGCCTCCACTAAGTATTTCCTTACCCAAGCTACCGCGTCAATACTACTCATATTAGGAGTAATTATTAACTTACTATATTCAGGTCAATGAACTACCACAAAAATCTTCAACCAAACCTCATCCATCATAATCACTACCGCCCTAACCATAAAACTGGGGCTGGCCCCATTCCACTTCTGAGTACCAGAAGTCACACAAGGCATTCCCTTAGCATCAGGACTGATCCTACTGACCTGACAAAAACTAGCCCCCCTTTCTGTGCTCTACCAAATTGCCCCATCCATTAACTCAAACATACTATTAACTATATCTGTCCTATCAATTATAATTGGAGGCTGAGGAGGGCTTAATCAAACGCAACTACGAAAAATTATAGCCTACTCATCAATTGGGCACATAGGCTGAATAACCGCAGTAATAGTCTATAACCCCACTATAACAGTACTGTACCTACTAATATATCTCACAATAACAATCACAATATTTATACTATTTATAATCAACTCCACTACTACACTCCTTTCTCTATCACAAACCTGAAACAAAACACCTGTCATTACAACACTAATTCTCACTGTTATAATGTCCATAGGAGGCCTCCCTCCCCTATCTGGATTTGCACCCAAATGAATAATCATCCAAGAATTAACAAAAAATGACAGCATCATTCTTCCAACTATAATAGCCATAATAGCACTATTAAACCTATACTTTTATATGCGACTAACATACTCCACAGCACTTACCATGTTCCCCTCATCTAATAACATAAAAATAAAATGACAGTTTGAAAATACAAAACGAATACCATCGCTGCCAATTATAGTAGTTCTATCCACTATAATACTACCTCTCACCCCTATAATATCAGTACTATACTAGGAATTTAGGTTAAACTAGACCAAGAGCCTTCAAAGCTCTAAGCAAGTACAAATACTTAATTCCTGCCTAATAAGGACTGCAAGACTCTATCCTACATCAATTGAATGCAAATCAACTACTTTAATTAAGCTAAGCCCTTCCTAGATTGGTGGGCCTGTATCCCACGAAATTTTAGTTAACAGCTAAATACCCTAGTCAACTGGCTTCAATCTACTTCTCCCGCCGTGAGAAAAAAAAAGGCGGGAGAAGCCCCGGCAGAGTTTGAAGCTGCTTCTTTGAACTTGCAATTCAATGTGTTAATCACCACAGGACTTGATAAGAAGAGGGTTGTCACCTCTGTCTTTAGATTTACAGTCTAATGCCTACTCGGCCATCTTACCTATGTTCATAAACCGCTGATTATTTTCAACAAACCACAAAGATATCGGTACCCTCTATCTGCTATTCGGCGCTTGGGCTGGGATAGTAGGAACAGGGCTAAGTCTATTAATTCGAGCCGAATTAGGACAGCCCGGAACACTACTCGGAGATGACCAAATCTACAACGTAGTTGTTACGGCCCACGCATTTGTTATAATTTTCTTTATAGTTATACCAATCATGATCGGAGGCTTCGGAAATTGACTAGTTCCTTTAATGATTGGCGCACCAGACATGGCATTCCCCCGTATGAACAACATGAGCTTCTGGCTGCTACCCCCCTCATTCCTACTACTTCTAGCATCATCCATAGTTGAAGCTGGGGCAGGCACTGGTTGAACTGTTTACCCTCCTCTAGCCGGAAACCTGGCCCATGCAGGTGCTTCTGTTGACCTAACTATTTTCTCTTTACACCTAGCAGGAGTATCTTCAATCCTAGGGGCCATTAATTTTATTACTACTATCATCAACATAAAACCACCCGCCATATCCCAATATCAGACTCCCCTGTTCGTCTGATCCGTCTTAATCACCGCTGTCCTCTTACTGCTCTCCCTGCCAGTACTAGCAGCCGGTATTACTATACTACTAACAGATCGTAACTTAAACACAACTTTCTTTGATCCTGCAGGAGGAGGAGACCCCATCCTGTACCAACACCTATTCTGATTCTTCGGCCATCCAGAAGTCTATATTCTAATTTTACCCGGCTTTGGAATAATCTCCCACATCGTCACTTACTACTCTGGAAAAAAAGAACCCTTCGGCTACATGGGAATAGTCTGAGCTATGATATCCATTGGCTTCCTAGGCTTTATTGTGTGAGCCCACCACATATTTACCGTAGGCATAGACGTAGATACACGCGCTTATTTTACATCCGCCACAATAATCATTGCAATCCCAACGGGAGTAAAAGTATTTAGTTGACTAGCAACACTCCACGGAGGTAACATTAAATGATCCCCCGCTATACTATGAGCTCTAGGCTTTATCTTCCTGTTCACCGTAGGAGGTCTAACAGGAATTGTACTAGCCAATTCATCATTAGATATTGTTCTTCACGACACATATTATGTAGTTGCCCATTTCCACTATGTCTTATCAATGGGGGCAGTATTTGCCATCATAGGAGGACTAATCCACTGATTCCCATTATTCTCGGGATATACTATTGATGATACATGGGCAAAAATTCAGTTCGCAATTATATTTGTAGGCGTAAATCTAACTTTCTTCCCACAACACTTTTTAGGTCTCTCTGGAATACCTCGACGCTACTCTGACTACCCAGATGCCTACACCACATGAAACACTATCTCATCTGTAGGCTCCTTCATCTCCTTAACAGCAGTCATACTAATGGTTTTTATTGTATGAGAGGCATTTGCATCAAAACGAGAAGTTATAACCGTAGAGCTAACAGCCACCAATCTAGAGTGACTGCATGGATGTCCGCCACCCTATCACACATTCGAAGAGCCAACCTACATTAACCTAAAATAGATAAGAAAGGAAGGAATCGAACCCTCTCTAATTGGTTTCAAGCCAACCCCATAGCCACTATGACTTTCTCGATCTAGAGGTATTAGTAAAACTTACATGACCTTGTCAAGGTTAAATTATAGGTGAAAACCCTGTATACCTCTATGCCATACCCATTTCAACTAGGTTTTCAAGATGCTACATCCCCTATTATAGAAGAGCTACTATACTTCCATGATCACGCTTTAATAGTAGTATTTTTAATCAGTTCTCTAGTATTATATATCATTACTCTGATGCTAACAACTAAATTAACACACACGAGCACCATGGATGCCCAAGAAGTCGAGACCATTTGAACCATCTTACCTGCGATCATTCTAATTACAATCGCCCTCCCATCGCTACGAATCCTTTACATGATGGATGAAATCAATAACCCAGTTCTAACCGTCAAAACAATTGGCCATCAATGGTACTGAAGCTATGAATATACTGATTATGAGGATCTCAGCTTCGACTCCTATATAATCCCAACATCAGACCTAAAACCAGGTGAACTACGCCTACTGGAAGTGGACAACCGAGTCGTTCTACCAATGGAAATAACTATCCGAATACTAGTTACCTCTGAAGATGTACTGCACTCATGAGCAGTCCCCTCCTTAGGAGTAAAAACAGACGCAGTCCCTGGGCGCCTAAATCAAGTTACACTAATGTCAACACGACCTGGACTTTTCTATGGACAGTGTTCAGAAATTTGCGGCTCAAATCATAGCTTTATGCCAATTGTCCTTGAGATGGTACCACTAAAGTATTTTGAGGAGTGATCTGCCTCTATATTATAAGCTCACTAAGAAGCTAGTCAGCGTTAACCTTTTAAGTTAAAGAACGAGAGCTATAAACCCTCCTTAGTGACATGCCCCAACTGGATACATCAACGTGATTTATCACAATTCTATCAATACTTATAACCTTATTCATCCTATTTCAACTAAAACTCTCTAAACACATCTACTATTCAACCCCAGAGCCCAAATTTAGTAAAACACACAAGCAAAACACCCCCTGAGAAACGAAATGAACGAAAATTTATTTGCCTCTTTTATTACCCCAACAATAATAGGACTTCCTATTGTTACCCTTGTTGTTATATTCCCAAGTATATTATTTCCAACTCCTGCCCGACTAATTAATAACCGCTTAATCTCTTTTCAACATTGGCTAATTCGACTCACATCTAAGCAAATAATAACTATTCACAACTACAAAGGACAGACCTGATCCTTAATGCTAATGTCTCTAATTATATTTATTGGGGCTACTAACCTTCTAGGACTCCTTCCGCACTCATTTACTCCTACCACACAGCTATCAATAAACTTAGGCATGGCAGTTCCTCTATGAGCTGGGACTGTAGTCACTGGCTTTCGCAATAAAACGAAAGCATCACTAGCACACTTCCTCCCCCAAGGAACGCCCACACCACTAATCCCCATATTAGTAATTATCGAGACTATCAGCCTGTTCATTCAACCCGTGGCCCTGGCCGTTCGACTAACAGCTAACATCACAGCAGGCCATTTATTGATACACCTAATTGGAGGGGCTACTCTAGCCTTAATAAACATCAGTACACTGACAGCCCTCCTTACTTTTGTGGTCCTAGTTTTACTTACAATCCTCGAATTTGCCGTGGCTATAATCCAAGCCTATGTTTTTACCCTATTAGTAAGCCTATACCTACATGACAATACTTAATGACCCACCAGACCCACGCATACCACATAGTGAATCCTAGCCCTTGACCCCTTACAGGAGCCCTCTCAGCCCTTCTAATAACATCCGGCCTAATTATGTGATTCCACTACAATTCAAGCCTCCTACTGTCGCTAGGCTTAATTACAAATATGCTAACAATATATCAATGATGGCGAGACATTATTCGAGAGAGCACATTCCAAGGACACCACACCCCCTCCGTCCAAAAAGGTTTACGATACGGAATAGTTCTATTTATCGTATCCGAGGTCCTATTTTTCAGTGGATTCTTTTGAGCTTTCTACCATTCAAGCCTCGCCCCTACCCCAGAACTAGGAGGGTGCTGACCCCCAACCGGAATCCACCCCCTAAACCCGCTAGAAGTCCCCCTCCTCAATACCTCCGTTCTACTAGCCTCTGGAGTCTCAATTACCTGAGCCCACCACAGCTTAATAGAAGGAAATCGCACTCACATACTACAAGCCCTATTTATTACAATTGCTCTAGGATTATATTTCACACTACTACAGGCTTCAGAGTACTACGAAGCACCTTTTACAATCTCTGATAGTGTTTACGGCTCCACTTTTTTCGTAGCCACTGGCTTCCATGGCTTACATGTCATTATTGGCTCCACTTTCCTTGCTGTCTGCTTTTTACGACAATTAAAATTTCACTTCACATCTAGCCACCACTTCGGATTTGAGGCCGCTGCTTGATATTGACATTTCGTAGATGTTGTGTGACTATTCCTTTACGTCTCCATTTATTGATGAGGCTCCTGTCCTTTTAGTATTAATTAGTACAACTGACTTCCAATCAGTTAGATTCGGAGAGACCCGAAAAAGGATAATCAATCTCCTACTGGCTCTACTTACAAACACTACCCTAGCATCACTCCTCGTACTAATTGCATTTTGATTGCCCCAATTAAATGTTTACGCAGAAAAAACAAGTCCTTATGAGTGTGGCTTCGACCCCATAGGATCTGCCCGCCTACCTTTCTCCATAAAATTTTTTCTGATTGCTATTACATTCCTTCTATTTGACCTAGAAATTGCCCTCCTCTTACCACTTCCCTGGGCAACCCAAACAAATCATCTACACACTATACTAACTATAGCCCTCCTTCTCATTTCACTATTAGCAATTAGTCTCGCCTACGAGTGAACTCAAAAAGGACTAGAATGAACTGAATATGATAATTAGTTTAAATAAAATTAATGATTTCGACTCATTAGATTATGATTAAGTTCATAATTATCAAATGTCCATAGTATACATAAATATTATACTAGCATTTACTATATCCCTTATTGGCCTCCTAATATACCGGTCTCACCTAATATCTTCTCTACTATGTCTAGAAGGCATAATACTTTCCCTTTTTGTAATAGCATCTCTAATAATTCTAAGTACCCACTTTACCCTAGCTAGCATGATACCTATCATCCTCCTAGTATTCGCGGCATGTGAGGCCGCACTGGGTTTAGCCCTACTAGTAATAATCTCAAATACGTATGGCACAGATTACGTACAAAACCTGAATCTCCTACAATGCTAAAAATTATCTTTCCCTCCATCATACTAATCCCCCTGACCTGACTATCAAAAAATAGCATAATCTGAATTAATCCAACAATATATAGCCTACTAATTAGCCTTATTAGTCTATCCCTACTTAGTCAATACAGTGACAACAGCACTAACTTCTCGCTCCTATTTTTCTCAGATGCTCTATCAGCACCCCTACTGGTCCTAACAACATGGCTACTACCCCTAATACTAATTGCCAGCCAGTCTCACCTTTCCAAAGAACCCCTTACACGAAAAAAGCTATACATCACTATACTAATTCTACTACAAGTTCTCCTAATCATAACATTCACTGCATCAGAACTAATCATGTTCTACATCCTATTTGAAGCAACCCTAGTCCCTACCCTAATTATTATCACCCGATGAGGTAATCAAACAGAACGACTTAATGCAGGCTCCTATTTCTTATTTTACACCCTAGCAGGATCTCTTCCCCTCCTAGTTGCACTTGTCTACATCCAAAACACAGTAGGCTCCTTAAATTTTCTAATTATGCAATACTGAAACCAACCCCTAATAGACTCCTGATCCAATGCACTGCTATGACTAGCATGCATAATAGCATTTATAGTAAAAATACCCCTATACGGCTTACACCTATGACTGCCTAAGGCTCATGTAGAAGCCCCAATTGCAGGATCCATAGTCCTGGCCGCAGTCCTGCTCAAACTAGGAGGCTACGGCATACTACGCCTCACAGCTATACTAAATCCCCTCACAGAGTATATAGCATATCCATTTCTAATACTATCCCTCTGAGGCATAATTATGACTAGCTCCATCTGCTTACGCCAAACTGACCTAAAGTCACTTATTGCCTACTCCTCAGTTAGTCACATGGCCCTGGTTATTGTAGCTATCCTAATCCAAACTCCCTGAAGCTACATAGGGGCTACCACCCTCATAGTTGCCCACGGACTCACATCCTCTATACTTTTCTGTCTAGCAAATACAAATTATGAACGTACCCACAGTCGAACAATAATCCTGGCGCGAGGCCTGCAAACACTACTACCTTTAATAGCAATATGATGATTACTGGCAAGTCTCACTAACCTGGCCCTACCCCCTACAATTAATCTACTTGGAGAGTTGTTCGTAATTATAGCCTCATTCTCCTGATCTAACATCACAATTATCCTAATGGGAGCCAACATGATAATCACAGCCCTATACTCATTATATATGCTCATCATAACACAACGAGGAAATCATACCTACCACATCAACAATATTAAACCCACTTACACACGAGAAAACTCACTCATAGCTTTACATATGCTCCCCCTACTAATGCTATCACTCAACCCTAAAGTCATCATAGGCTTCACATACTGTAAGTATAGTTTAAGAAGAACACTAGATTGTGAATCTAGCAGTAAGAGATTAAAACTCTTTACTTACCGAAAAAGTATGCAAGAACTGCTAACTCATGCCACCATGCCTAACAGCATGGCTTTTTCAAACTTTTAAAGGATAGAAGTAATCCGTTGGCCTTAGGAGCCAAAAAATTGGTGCAACTCCAAATAAAAGTAATAAACATATTCACTACCTTCGCACTACTTACACTATTATTACTCACACTACCAATTATAATATCAACTTCTGACATTTATAAGAGCAAACAATACCCTCTCTACGTAAAAAATACCATCGCATGTGCCTTCACTGTAAGTCTAATTCCAACTATAATATTTATTCACCTAAACCAAGAAGTCATTATCTCAAACTGACATTGAATCACAATCCACACACTAAAACTTTCACTTAGTTTTAAAATAGATTACTTCTCAATAATATTTGTACCAATTGCACTATTTGTAACTTGATCTATCGTAGAATTCTCAATATGATATATGCACTCAGACCCCAATATTAATAAATTCTTTAAGTATCTTCTTCTATTTCTCATCACAATATTAATTCTAGTAACTGCCAATAACTTATTTCAACTATTTATTGGCTGAGAGGGAGTAGGGATCATGTCTTTCTTACTAATTGGGTGATGATATGGCCGAACAGACGCAAATACAGCAGCCCTACAAGCAATCCTGTATAACCGCATTGGAGACATTGGATTTGTAGCATCCATAGCATGATTTCTTTCCAACCTAAATACATGAGAAATACAACAAATCTTTATTCTCACACAAGACTGCCCCACCGCACCCCTAATGGGACTCCTCCTAGCCGCAGCAGGAAAATCTGCCCAATTTGGCTTACACCCTTGACTACCCTCTGCAATAGAAGGCCCCACTCCCGTCTCCGCCCTACTACACTCAAGCACAATAGTCGTAGCAGGGGTATTCCTACTCATCCGATTTTACCCACTGATAGAAAACAACAAGACCGCCCAGACACTCACGCTATGTTTAGGCGCAATCACCACCCTATTTACAGCAATCTGCGCCCTAACTCAAAATGATATCAAAAAAATTGTAGCCTTCTCCACCTCAAGCCAACTAGGTCTTATAATAGTAACGATTGGCATTAACCAGCCTCACCTTGCATTTCTACATATCTGCACACATGCTTTCTTCAAAGCCATACTATTTATATGCTCAGGCTCTATCATCCACAGCCTAAACGACGAACAAGACATCCGAAAAATAGGAGGCCTTTACAAGACGATACCCTTTACCACCACAGCTCTTATCATCGGAAGCCTAGCCTTGACTGGAATCCCCTTTCTCACAGGATTCTACTCCAAGGACATAATTATTGAAGCTGCCAATACGTCATACACCAACGCCTGAGCCCTCTTTATTACTTTAGTCGCTACATCTCTCACAGCCATTTACAGCACACGCATCATCTTCTATGCCCTCCTAAACCAACCTCGCTTCCCCCCACTAATCCTAATTAACGAGAACAACCCCCTCCTCATCAGCTCCATTAAACGCCTTCTTATCGGAAGCATCTTCGCTGGATTTTTTATCTCCTACAACATCCCCCCTATAACAGTCCCTCAAATAACAATGCCATCACACCTAAAACTTGCCGCCCTCTTAGTCACAATTCTAGGCTTTATCCTGGCAATAGAAATCAACACCATAACAAAAAACCTAAAATTTACTCAGCCCTCAAAATCATTCAAATTCTCTAACCTTCTAGGCTTCTTCCCTATTATTATACACCGTCTAGTGCCCTATCTAAATCTACTAATAAGCCAAAAATCAGCGTCTGTGTTGCTAGATTTAGTCTGACTGGAAGCCGCTCTACCAAAAACCCTTGCCCTTATACAAGTAAAAGCCTCCACATTAGTCTCAGATCAAAAGGGACTCATTAAGCTCTATTTCCTCTCATTTCTCATCACACTAACCCTAATTATAATTTTATTTAATTACCCCGTGTAATTTCTATAATAACCACTACACCAATAAGTAACGACCATCCAGTAATGATAACTAACCAAGTACCGTAACTGTATAAAGCAGCGATTCCTATAGCTTCTTCACTAAAAAATCCAGAATCCCCTGTATCATAAACCACTCAATCTCCTACCCCATTAAACTTAAAAATAAAATCGACCTCTTCCCCCTTCAATACATAAACAACTATTAATATTTCCACCACCAAACCAAAAGTAAAAGCCCCTAGCACCGTCTTATTAGACACCCAGACCTCCGGATACTGCTCCGTGGCTATCGCTGTAGTATAACCAAAGACCACCATTATCCCTCCTAAATAAATCAAAAACACTATTAAACCCAAGAAAGATCCACCATAACTTAATACAATTATACAACCAACCCCACCACTCACAATTAACCCTAACCCACCATAAATCGGAGAGGGCTTAGAAGAAAAACTAATAAACCCAATTACAAATATAATACTCAAAATAAATACAATGTACGTCATCATACATTCCTACATGGACTCTAACCACGACTAATGACATGAAAAATCATCGTTGTAATTCAACTATAAGAACCTTAATGACCAATATCCGAAAGTCCCACCCACTACTAAAAATTGTCAATAACGCATTTATTGATCTTCCAGCCCCCTCTAATATCTCATCATGATGAAACTTCGGCTCCCTCCTAGGAATCTGCTTGATTATGCAAATCATGACAGGACTATTTCTAGCAATACATTATACATCAGACACAGCAACAGCCTTCTCTTCAGTCGCACACATCTGCCGAGACGTAAATTACGGCTGAATTATTCGCTACCTACACGCCAATGGTGCCTCCATATTCTTCATCTGCTTGTATATCCACGTAGGTCGTGGGCTTTACTACGGCTCCTACGCCTTCCTAGAGACTTGAAATATTGGAATTATCCTATTATTTACAGTCATAGCAACAGCTTTTATGGGCTATGTACTCCCATGAGGCCAAATATCATTTTGAGGGGCAACAGTAATTACAAACCTACTCTCGGCAATTCCATATGTTGGCACAACACTAGTCGAATGAATTTGAGGAGGGTTCTCCGTAGATAAAGCCACCCTTACACGATTCTTCGCCTTCCACTTTATCTTACCTTTTGTCATTGCAGCTCTAGCAGGAGTACATCTACTATTTTTACACGAAACAGGCTCCAACAATCCAACAGGAATTTCTTCGGATATAGACAAAATCCCCTTCCATCCCTACTATACAATTAAAGACATTCTAGGAGTACTACTACTTATTCTGACCCTACTTCTACTCGTACTATTCTCACCAGACCTACTAGGAGACCCCGACAACTATACTCCCGCTAACCCCCTCAACACACCGCCTCATATTAAACCAGAGTGATACTTCCTATTTGCATATGCCATCCTACGATCCATCCCCAACAAATTAGGCGGCGTACTGGCTCTAGTCCTCTCTATCCTAATTCTAGCACTCATCCCTTTACTACACACATCAAAACAACGAAGCATAATATTCCGCCCTATCAGCCAGTGCCTGTTCTGAACTCTAGTTGCCGACTTACTAACTTTAACCTGAATTGGAGGACAGCCAGTCGAACCCCCATTTATTATAATTGGCCAAGTAGCATCTATCCTATACTTCTCCCTAATCCTAATTTTAATGCCAGTAGCAGGAATTATTGAAAACCACATTTTAAAATGAAGAGTCTTCGTAGTATATTGATTACGCTGGTCTTGTAAGCCATCAAAGGAGAATCGTACCCTCCCTAAGACTCAGGGAAAGGGCCAAAGCCCTACCACCAGCACCCAAAGCTGGAATTCTTATTAAACTACCCCCTGATCCCACCACAACCGGCGGCATAGTCCTTGAACAATGCTCTAGAACTAAAAGAAAATATCATGTCTAACATACATAAACCCTCAATACTTACATGTCACAGCACGCGTTGCGTGCTATATGTACATCGTGCATAAAATTGTTTGCCCCATGCATATAAGCATGTACATCTTATTCTTGTTCGTGCATAGCGCATTATGTCAAATCATTTCCAGTCAATACGCATATCATAACCCATAGATCACGAGCTTAATCACCAGGCCGCGTGAAATCATCAACCCGCTCGGCAGGGATCCCTCTTCTCGCTCCGGGCCCATCCATCGTGGGGGTTTCTATACCGGAACTTTACCAGGCATCTGGTTCTTACTTCAGGACCATCTCACCTAAAATCGCCCACACTTTCCTCTTAAATAAGACATCTCGATGGACTAATGACTAATCAGCCCATGCTCACACATAACTGTGGTGTCAAGCATTTGGTATTTTTATAATTTGGGGGGGGGAACTTGCAAGGACTCCGCTATGGCCGTCTGAGGCCCCGTCGCAGTCAAATCAATTGAAGCTGGACTTAATAAATATCATTTACCCGCATCATACAACCATAAGGTGCTATTCAGTCCATGGTTACAGGACATAACTACAACACACACCCACGTACACATGCGCATGCGCATGCACACACCCACGTACACGTACGCATACACACCCACACCCACGTACACGTACGCATACACACCCACGTACACGTACACGTACGCATACACACCCACACCCACGTACACGTACGCATACACACCCACGTACACGTACACGTACGCATACACACCCACGTACACGTACACGTACGCATACACACCCACGTACACGTACACGTACGCATACACACCCACGTACGCACACACGTACACGTGTACGCACGCATTTAGCAAGTATTTAGCTTGCTTAAACAAACCCCCCTTACCCCCCACGAGCTCCACCTTATACACCAGACAGTCTTGCCAAACCCCAAAAACAAGACATAGCGCATAAACTATAGAACCCGGACAAACCTTTGCCCACAAACCCAACTTCTTAAATAATCACATGGCCAAATCGTACCAATGTGTTACTCTAGTATATTAAAAATATACAGACAGCTATCTCCCTAGATCCGCCAAAATTTTTAAAACAGAATTCAACAGCCTTTTTAATGGCGGCCCCCCCCCCATAAATGACCC